AGTTCCTTTTGAAGATAGAATTGATTTTCCTTGATATCTGAAATAATGCACGAAAGGATCCTTGAACAACCACAGGGTAATATGAAAATCATTATGAAAAACCGCCAGAAAATGTTCTATTTTTCCATAAAAATGTGTTCGATCAAGAAAAGCTCGAGAAGATGTTGATCGTAAATAAGAAGATTGTTTACGGAGAAACACAAATATGGATTCTGATTCATATACATGAAAATTATATAGGAACAGGAATAATCTTTGATTCTCTTTTGAAAAATGAATTTTCGTTTTTTGAGTAATAAGACTATGACTATTCCAATTATGATACTCGTAGAGAAAGAATCTCAATAAGTGTAAAAGGGAGGCATCTTGTATCCAACAGCGAAGGGTTTGAACCAATAGTTCCAGATGGATAGGATAGGGTATTAGTATATCTAATACACAATTTAAGTGGGATAATTTATCCTCTAAAAAGGGAAATATGGAATGAATTGATTGTAAATTAATGGATTTGGCTATTTCTTTACTTTCTAGAGAAGATACTAATCGCGGTGAGAATGGAATTTCCACAATGACTGCAAACCCCTCTGATATCATTTGAGAATCAAAATTTTTCTTATGCCCAACAAATTTATTTTGATTAGAATCATTAGCCAAAATAATCAAATACTTTTGTTGATACATTCGAGTAATTAAACGTTTAACAATTAGTGAACTATATTTATTGTCATAACCTAAACTTTCTATAGGTTCATAAGGAATCAATTTATTTAATCCAGGATCGTGAGCAAGTGCATAAATGTATTCCTGAAAGAGAAGTGGATATAGGAAGTCTCGTTCTCGAGATTTATCTATCTTTAAATATCCTTGTAATTGTAATTCCTTCATTTTAAATTAGATTTGAACCAAAGCAGGGGATAGGGGATTTCTCGGGCTATCAAACGATACATAGTACGATACAGTCAAAACAAGGTATATAGTAAGATAGATACCTTGGAGATGATTAATCAAGGGATTCTCTCTTTTTCCATCCAATTGGTTTTTTTTTGCTCGTTAGAATTATAAGATACCGAAATGGTTAGAAATCCTTTATTTTTGCAACCCGGTCGCTCTTTTGACTTTAGAATAAATTATGTTTCTCAATATACTGTTTCTTCTACACATTCGTCTCCACTCAGGGATATTGTTAATAATTAGGATTCATAAAATAAATGGATTCTCCACCTTTTTTAAAGTTATGAAATAACCCTTTCCCGCACCTGGGACTAATATATTTTTAACGTATAATTAGATCGGGTAATTATTCAAATTAAGAACAGAAGCTCGTTGCTTTTTTTATTTCCTATAACTTAATTTGAGCCTCTCAGCTCTATCCATTTATTCACTTGATCCAACCATGAGTTGATTTTTTTGTACCGCTCTAAGAATGAAAACTCTAAGAATCAAAACAAATATTATTTTGTACCGATCCCGTAAGGATAAAGTACTCTTATCTTGGAGTTACTCATTGATACGACATGCTGTTTTTTCCATTCGTTCCCGCGCAGGATCAGTCGTGGTCTTACAAACTCTACCAACGGTATGGACGAATCCGTTGCTTCATCCAAATGTGTAAAAGATTCTAGCCGCACTTAAAAGCCGAGTACTCTACCGTTGAGTTAGCAACCCCAAAATGAAATTATGGTGCGTAGATACGATCGGAATATAAAAACAAGAGAGACAGGTCCCACCCCAAAAACATTTTTATATAATTTATTTTTTATATTTAAACATAAATAATGAACAGATCTAAAAATAGAAATATATTATAATTATATTATTATAAAAAATTCCCAGATAAATGAAATGACCCCCCTTTTTTTTATTCAAAAGAGACTTCTTGTGCTATATCAAAGGAACCCATCCCTTACATGAACTAAACAACTTATTGGGGCGGGGATAAATAGATCCATTTATCCACGATCAATTCTATTTGCTCAATACAGTATTGTCAATATGGACATTGAAAAAAAAAAAGAAAATAATAAGGGCTTGTGTTAGATTGGCACTTCATAGCTAACCTACATAGAGAATAAAAAAAGTGTAGAAAAGAAAAAAAAAAAAAAAAGAAAATTAAATAAGGAAAAAATCTCGGGTTTATTTACTATTAAAGGTACAATAAGCAAGCTTCGCCCATTTTTTTTTTAGCAGAGTCTCACCAAAAACCACCCAATTGAAGATAATCCCATTAATTGCATTTATTCTGTTAGTGCATATATTTACTCAAATTTTTCTATTTCATATTGGATATAATTGGATATAATTTTTATTTTTTATATTTTTTTTTTAGTTCGTGTAATTATAATTAATAATTAAAATTAACGCGAAGTTCTTTAAAAATCTCTGCCTTCTTTGAAATATCATGAACGGTTCCCGTAGGTTGAGCGCCTTTTTCAAGGAAATATAGAATAGCAGGAACGTTTGAATAAGTTTGATTCTTTATTGGATCGTAAAAACCGACTTTCTGAAGATCTCTTCCTTCTCTTCGGGATCGAACATCAATTGCAACGATTCGATAGATGGCTCATTGGGATAGATATATATATGAACAATTCCCCCCTTAGAAACGTATAGGAGGCTTTCTCCTCGTACGGCTCGAGAAAGAATGATTTTCATTTATGTCATAATGTATAGAGTGGCAAGGCAAATAAATAGGTCCTAAAATAATAAAATAAATAAATTTATTATTCCTATTCCGAAAAACCCGAAAAAAAATCATTCGTACTTATAACTCAAGTTGAGTAATTCTCCAAGAGTTCAAAGGAAAATCCCGAGTCCTTGGCATTTCTTTTATTGAGCCCGTCTCTAACCAATTTTTTGTCTCGTTTAGAATCAATTTTTTTATTCTGCTCAAGTTGTTGAGACAATTGAAAATGGCGTTTTCTTGTTCCAGGATCGTTTATCCTTGTTTTGAATCATTGGGTTTAGGCATTACTTCGGTGATCCTTAATCGTTTCAAAATGGCAGCAACATACCCTTTTTTGTTATTTATTGACTGTCGAAGAGTCATACGAACGATTGATTCCCGTGTGATACACTTTTGATCGAAATAGTTTTCCCAATTCAAAAAAAAAAGTTTCAAATACAAAAAGACCTTTTGTAGAATTGAATCTTTTCAATTGCTATATCGAAGATATGCTTACGAAGTTGTTCCAACTTATTGATTGGCATTAACCCTAGACCCTTACCTCTGAGAAATAAATTGATTTTTTCCGCTCGAGCTCCATCATGTACTATTTACTTTAACCCAAAACCCAACCAAACAGAGGTTCCGGTAGAGTAGAACAGAACAAACTATGTCGAGCCAACGAGCACCTCAAAATTCCTATATAAAAAAGTGGTGGATGTAAAAATCCACAACCGATCATGTCCTTCAAGCCGCACGTTGCTTTCTACCACATCGTTTTAAACGAAGTTTTACCATAACATTCCTCTAGTTTGGAACCGGTATGGAATTGATTCAATATGGAATCATGAATAATCATTGGCCCAATCGATATATCTTTTTTTTGTATATGTATGGTTATTTATCTGTCAAAGTCCCAACAAGGATTGATTTTTATTAACCTCTTATTATTTTTCGTGGGGATGAATATCTTGTGTAAAGTTTAAGTCTTTATTCGTTTATTTTACCCGATCTGATTGATAAAAAAATGTTGGAATAAAATAATCAGAATTTATCAAACAATTGTCAATGGAGGTAATTGCAGAGATTTAAGGAATCATGGATCTTCTTCTTTGATTTTAAATATTAAATAAATTTAATTATTTATCAAATGGAATATCAAACCCCCCTCAATCCAATCGTTACATTGATTTACAGTTTTTAATTAGAACCAGATGTGAAATCAAAAAATTAGATAAAAATGCATCTGTTACATATTAATTTTAATTAATTTAATTATACCGCCGTTGTGGCTTAACTCCTATCTACTGACAAATTTTATGGGGCTGGTGAATCATAAAAAAAGGGGGGCTAAGGTATGCTGGACAATCTTGTATAAGTGAAAAGATAAGCAGGTGCATATTTTTTTTTAGAACAAAGCAATCTTTATTCTGGGCAGCTCTGGGACGGAAGGATTCGAACCTCCGAGTCGCGGGACCAAAACCCGTTGCCTTACCACTTGGCCACGCCCCATTTAGATTTCTATTCAATACTAATAAACACTAATATAGGTGTTGGTCATTCGTCAATTCCCCCCCTATATCTAATCTATGGAATATGTTATATTATTGCTAAGATTTGACGCGTGTAGTTGTAAAATTAAACTGAATTTATTGATCATTACATATAATTCAATTAAGATATTGTATGAAAGTATGATTCCTTCTATTTTAATTGAAGGCTTTTTGATTGGGTTAGTCAAAGAAGAAGTATTTTGGGGTCTATTGTGACTTTCTTAATTTTTACCTTATATCAATAACTCAATCAAAATACAATTATCTCCAAGAATGAAACATTTGTTATGCTTAATATCTTTAGTTTAATCTGTATCTATCTTAATTCTATACTTCATTCGAGTAATTTTTTCTTTGCCAAATTGCCCGAGGCTTATGCTTTTTTCAATCCAATCGTAGATGTTATGCCAGTCATACCCTTGTTCTTTTTTCTCTTAGCCTTTGTTTGGCAAGCTGCTGTAAGTTTTCGATGAGATCTTTAATACTGTGTTACAAACATTCATGATTTAGTCAATGAAAAAATATTATAACAATCAATTGATAAGATCAGATAAGTCTTAGATTATGAACCCTCAATTTAAACATGGAAATTCTTCGATAAGCGCGATGATGAATCTGTGGATCACCTCACTTCCTCATTCTGACCTTTTCCAGTGAACAAGGACCCTATAATAGGGTCCCCACAATAACTAATTGTGCACATTAAAATTTTCATACCGAAAGAGTCTTATTACAAATGAATTTAGGAAAATTCAATTCCTTTCTTTTATTTTTATAGAAACGAT